ATACAGTTACCTCAGGGGGAGTTATCCGCACCTACGAATGATATAAATACTACTGTTGCTTTAGCTTTGCTTACATCAGTAGCATATTTCTATGCGGGTCTTACCAAAAAAGGATTAGGTTATTTCAGTAAATACATTCAACCAACTCCAATCCTTTTGCCCATTAACGTTTTAGAAGATTTCACAAAACCTTTATCGCTTAGTTTTCGACTTTTTGGAAATATACTAGCGGATGAATTAGTGGTTGTTGTTCTTGTTTCTTTAGTACCTTTAGTAGTTCCTATACCTGTCATGTTCCTTGGATTATTTACAAGCGGTATTCAAGCTCTTATTTTTGCAACTTTAGCCGCGGCTTATATAGGTGAATCCATGGAGGGTCATCATTGACTTTTTTTTGAAATCGTCTTTTTTCTCTTAGTCCAAGGCAATGTATGCGTAGCTCAAGATAGTCGACTGCCGGAGCATAAGTATACATATACAAAGGTATATACGATCTAGAACTAGAAGAATAGCTAAAAAGATTACGACATTAGGGAATTGTAAAAAAAAAAAATAAAGGAAAGAGATCTAAAAGATCTTTTTCCTAAAATGTATGTTTGGCCCTTCCCTCCGAGTAAAATCTTTTTTTTATTTTGTTTGGTATTTTGTTTGGTTGAGGCAATTCAAATATTAGGAGTCATAATCTGAATAATAATTTTTATGGATTTGATTTATGATACCGATGAATAATAAATGAATACAGAAATTAACAAATAATTAACATAATATAGATATAGGAAGGAAATAGAATATAAATAGAAAATCAAGTTGAATTTAGTTTAAATTACATAAACTTATTACATAAACTTAGATCAACTTAGATCAACCAAGTATTGACTGATATTTCTATGCAATGCTTCACACTAATGAATTGATCCATTTATATTGATCACCCCAGTATTGAATAATAATAATAAAATCGAAAGGGTTTGTTTAGTCGAGGGGGGTCGAACTAGGTGTATGCAATAGAATTCCAACTACCTTTGGTGGATGGTGGGAAAAAACAATTTCTATAGTCCGATTGGGTCTACGATACAAATAGTGGGTTTACGTTATAGACGAAACACATGTATATGTGAGATTAGATATTAACTAGTTATATCTGAACTAAGTTATATCTAAAAGATATATCGAATCTGCCTTACTATGATGTATATGTGAATTTCGATAAGGATTGAAATAGAAATCGTTCCCTTTCGCCTATAAATATGAAAAATATGAATTGAATATTGAATCAAGAAAGAGATTCAATCAAGAAAAACAAAATGAAGAATGGTTCATAACCAATAAAGACATGGAAAAGCAAAAGTCGTAGGGATTTACAAAAACTCGTAGATAGGAACTAAAAAATAGATATCGAAGTAGTTCTGATGATTCAATCTTCAATAGTATTATTATACTTCAACTCATTTCAATTCGTAGCTCTTAGTTACTTCGACTGGATGAATCTTAACGATGGCATAATTAAGTCATTTAAGTCATTAAGTCATAGTTTTTTGGTTGATTGTATCATTAAGTATCATTAACTATTTTTTTTTTTTTTGGTACGAGGAATTTATCATGAATCCACTGATTTCTGCCGCTTCTGTGATTGCTGCTGGGTTGGCCGTCGGTCTTGCTTCTATTGGACCTGGGGTTGGTCAAGGGACTGCTGCGGGTCAAGCTGTAGAAGGCATTGCGAGACAGCCCGAGGCAGAGGGAAAAATACGAGGGACTTTATTGCTTAGTCTGGCTTTTATGGAAGCTTTAACAATTTATGGATTAGTTGTAGCATTAGCGCTTTTATTTGCGAATCCTTTTGTTTAATATTTCATCTTAATCCTATAAGATAAGAAAAATACGTATTTTTCTTATTGTTCTGGGCTTGATGCTTCCTTTTTCGAATTAATATCAAGAGTTAACTACTACAATTACTTTTATTCGTTGGGACAATAACCCATGGGAAGGAATGATTTGAGGATGAGGAATTATCATACTGATTCACTTTCGTCCTTCCCCTTCTTAGTCCAATAGAACCCTTTTTGAGGTGGAAGAGAAAAATTATTAAAAAAAAAAAAATAAATAAAATCGACAAATAGAGAATTAGTCTATTTTATTTATAAAATTATAAAAGGAGATCATATGAAAAATGTAACCGATTCTTTCCTTTTCGTGGGTCACTGGCCATACGCCGGGAGTTTCGGGTTTAATACCGATATTTTAGCAACAAATCCAATAAATCTAAGCGTAGTCCTTGGTGTATTGATTTTTTTTGGAAAGGGGGTGTGTGCGACTTGTTTATTTCAAGAATAAACTGGATCCAACCCGCTGCACTTTTTTCGTTATAAGGGTGCATGATCCCGCGAATTACTTTTGAATAAATGAAGAAATCCTCTTTCAGAACCATAGCATTTCGTGATTCATTGGTAAATCAACTTTGATTCTCTCTTAACCAATAAGATGGGACTAGGAATATGGTTAA